TCCAATGTGAGTAGGATCGCTTAGCCATGCTTCATAATTGGAAAAACGAGCACCGTGGAAATACATACCACTCAGCCAAAGAAAAATGATGGAGAGTTGACCGAAATGGGCACTAAATACTTTTCGAGAGATCTCCTCCAAATCACTAGTATGGCTATCGAAATCGTGAGCATCTGCGTGTAGGTTCCAAATCCAAGTAGTAGTATCGGGCCCCTTAGCTATTGTTCTTGAAAAATGACCAGGTCTGGCCCATTCCTCGAAAGAAGTTTTTACGGGATCCCTATCTACCAAAATTTTAACTTCTGGTTCCGGTGAACGAATAATCATTGAGTCCTCCTCTTTCCGGACAACACATACAAATAGACCTGCCAATTAATTGATGAACCTATGAGAGATATTTAAATGTTTAAACTTAGTTTTTTTATCTTCTATCTCCCACCTATCTATTTTCTTTAGTTATTCACTAGAGCAATTATGACATGGAAATTGATCCGGGGCAAGTGTTCGGATCTATTATGACATAGCCGTGGGGCGCTTAACGGACCTTTTTAATCTTAGAAAACCCTTTTTCTGATTTTCTGAGCTTTGAATTGACGCGATGCAGCCTAGTATATTCATATCTTAACTAGAAGTTCCTAAATGAAGCTATTTTATGTCTTACGTAGAATATATTATTATTACTCTATTCCAAACCGCGCAAACAGTCATTACTAAGAGAGACCCCCCATATTTCTATCGAGGGTCTTTTTTTTTGTTTAGTTTGATTATTCTCTACTTTATCTGTATATCGTTTATCCCTACGAAATACCAGACGAAATAGAAGATCTTAGAGGGGATATAATGAAATTTTGGGGTTGTTTCTTCCCAGAGAAATGATCCGTTTTATTTGACTGATAGAGACAACAAACAATTAATTATAACAAATATATGATTATAACAAAAATTCTAAAAATTCAATTGAATAAAAATAAATAAGAATATAAAATTCAATTAAAATAATAAAAAAAAAAAAGTGTTCTTATTCGAAACGCCCTGTGATCTTCAACCAATTTTGCGCTTCAATATAATTACCAGGAGTAAGCGCTATAGCTTGTTTCCAATACTCGGCAGCTTGATCAAACCAAGCCTCCGCAATTTCAGAATCTCCTTGTCGAATGGCCTGTTCTCCCCGGTCGGAATAGGGGTAAATTCCTTTCCTTAGAACCGTACTTGAGAGTTTCCGACCTCATACGGCTCCGCAGTCAAATTCTTTTTCTTTTGGAGCCCCTTTTTTTTTCGAATTAACCAAAAGAAAAGAAATTATGAGTTTCAAACTGAAAATTTGCTTAATAATTCAATCAGTTTTATCTTTTTTCCCACCTTCCTAAAGTATAGGCATTTCTATTATCATTAGAATTTTATGGAAGGTAACTATCTCGGTTTCATATATAAATTTATATAGAATCCTTGAAAAATACTTTTCTTCATAAGAAGGAAAAGACTTACTATCTTTGGGATCTGATGCTACACCGCTGCTGAATACCTTAGGGGATCAACTCTATTACATAAGTTAATTCCTTATTTTTATCTCATGATATGAGATAAGTAAGCAGTTCTTATTGTATTTGTATCGGCTCACAACCTCACGAATTGATCTTTACGGTGCTTTCTCTTCAATTAGACCGTTTATCCATAGAATAAAGTATCTAGGCATACCTATTTCTTCATATTTTAGCTTCTATAAAATGAAGTTTATTTATTTACTACAGCTGATAAAAATCGTTGTTTTGGACGATACATATGTAGAAAGCCTATATTGTTTGTTTTTTCCTGGTATTTATTAACTTTCTCTTTCTTTTCCTTTTTATTTCTATAGTGGAGATAGTCGCGCGTAATGACAGATCACGGCCATATTATTAAAAGCTTGTGGTAAGAATGGGTTCCGCTCTAGTGCACGGAAATAATATTCCAAAGCTTTCGTGTGTTCTCCATTCCTCGTATGGATAAGTCCTATGTTATAGAGTATATAACTTCGATCATAGGGATCAATTTCTAGTCGCATAGCTTCATAATAATTCTGTAAAGCTTCCGCATAATTTCCTTCGGATTGAGCCGACATTCGTTACGGTCGTCTTTCGATTCAAAGAATCTCCGTTTCAGAACCGTACATGAGATTTTCATCTCATACGGCTCCTCCCTTATGTGCATAATGAGAATAATATATTTGATGAAATCAAAAAAGATTGAAATAGTCTCATTATAAACTGAGCGGGGCTGGTGTTTTTATAAGAAATAACTAGCCAACCTTCTTGTAAAAGATCTTTCCTTAAGATCAAGCATGTTGGTACTAGATAAACTAGATAAATAAAGGGTGACTCCAACAATTTCTTTGTCTTTAACGCCTCTTAATTTCCAGGAATTAGTCACTTCAACAGTCTTCGATGGTTATACGGATATCCAAAATACGAACGAGATGGGTGTTTGTTGTCCCAACCATTGTTGTTAGCCCCGGTCCTGATAAGGAAAAGGTAGAATTTATAACAAAGTTTTCGTGTTGTTGATTCCTAGGAGTAGTGCCTCTTCCTCTATGCCTCCTATTGGTACTAGTGGACTAAGTTTGACCTAACCATAGGTTATAACCCTTCGCTCAATACTCTCGAATCGATAATTGAAGCATCCGAGGTTGCATTAATCGGGGATACACGACAGAAGGGCTTGCTTATTTTATTTACAAACGAAACTTCACCTTCAACAAGCGTGGATTTATTTCAATAATTTTTTTCTTTTTATTCTGAATAATGTGTCTTTTTCCTAAAACTGAGAACGGTCAAAAAAGAAAAAAAAAGAATCAAATCGCACCATCCCTGTAATAAGTGAATGCCTCTTTCTCTCCCGAAGTTGTCGGAATTATTCGTAATAAGATATTGGCTACAATTGAAAAGGTCTTATCAATAAAATTTCCATTTATTCGAGATCTAGACATAGGCAGAAATCCATTCTATAATTTCTTTTAATTACCTTTCGTGAGACAAGAATCCCACAAATAAAGGAATTGTACAGTACGAAATAACATAAAAACAGACTCATTAAAGAAGATTAAAGAAGACCTTCTACTCAAATTGTTTTGACAGGAATCAATCAAAACTACGAAATATTTGAATTTAATTAGATTTCGTCCAAATGTAAATTAGAGTCGTATTAAGAATGAAGGGAAATATTACGATTTCATCACAGTTGAAGAATCAAAGAATTTCTCCTAAACAGATTGGGACAATTCGAGAAGTTTCATCTTTGAATCATGATCCAAAGATGAAAAAGAATCGAATAATCATTCTATGATGGATGAAAATAGAATGAATAAACGTCCATTTTGTGTTATGTGATAACAAGTATACACCATATAATCAAATACGGGAACGTTTCACTAATTTGGAATAAACCTGTGGGGTGGCGTAAGGAGTTGTTGTTGAAAGATCTAAAACCGAAAAGAAATTTTCGAATTTTTATGAAAATCAAATAATATTTTAAATAGAATCATAATCGAAAGGTATCCATTAAACATAGTCTAAAAAAATAGATCGACCCGTGTATTCGTTAGTGATTTAATCTGGTAGCAAAGAAAAAGAAATTGTTTTTAACATTTTTTTACAATCAATGACACAATAAATTTATTTATCCCCCAACCTTGAGGGAAGGTTTATATTTGTTGAAAAGTTTTTCTATTTTTTTTTTTTAGTTAAAATAGAGTGTACATACCTATTCAAAAATCTAATATAAATGATTCACTTGATTTCTGGACCGTAATCATTATGTAGGAGAGATGGCCGAGTGGTTGAAGGCGTAGCACTGGAACTGCTATGTAGGCTTTTGTTTACCGAGGGTTCGAATCCCTCTCTTTCCGTACACTTCACCAAATTTACCAACATTACTGACCACAATATATCAAATAACAATTGATACCATTAGTCCAACGGTTCGACCTTTCTGTGATATAGATTCTCTATTCCTAATCCAAATATTCTATGGTATGGAAAATACTGGGAAAGAACGGACAAAGAATGAAAATTCTACATCAATCTATATCAATCTATGATACATGAGTGGGAGAAAAATCTCCAAACCCTTACCTCGGAACTTTTTACGTAGGTGAAGGAGAAAGCAAAATTGTCCAAACCTTACCTTTGTTTGTTATTTTCGTTAAGTTTAAGTCTGACGAGAATAATATTCTACAACCAGCAATTCATTTATTTTCAACCCAACCCATTTACTATCTATTATTTGATTAACTAATCCTTTATATTGAAATGGGTGAAGGGTCAAATGCTTTGGCAATTCCTCATGGGAAGCTGAATCAAGATAATTTTGAACCAGAGCTCTGGACTTTTGTTCATCCTTCACTGTAATAATATCTCGGGGTTTGCAACGATAACTTGGTATATCTACTATACGACCATTAACGAAAATATGTCTATGGTTAACCAATTGGCGGGCTTGAGGTATGGTCGAAGCCATACCCAATCGAAAAAGGATGTTATCCAAACGCATTTCAAGTAATTGTAGTAAAACCTGACCTGTTGACCCTTTGGCTTTTCCGGCGATACGGATGTATTTAAGTAATTGTTGTTCTGTAAGACCATAATGAAAGCGCAATTTTTGTTTTTCTTCTAAACGAATACGATATTGAGATTTTTTACTGGGGCGTGATTGGTTTCTAAAATCGCTTCCGGCTCTAGGCTTTTTACTAGTTAGTCCCGGTAAAGCACCCAAACGACGTATTTTTTTGAAACGAGGCCCTCTGTAACGCGACATAAAGACTCCTTATTTTATTGAAATTTCATAAACCTAAATTTAAACTAAACTAAATAAGAAATATGAGAAATTAAAGAAATCAAAATTTACTGAAGTACTGTACTACAAAGAATAATTAGATAAATTCTATCAATATCCGGACCTTATTATTATATGTATCTATTATAGTATGTGTATTTATTAATATATGTATCTATAAATATTTGAACATTTTTATTGTATATATATATTATCTAATTTACTTATATTAGTATATTAGATAATTTTATTTGAATCAAAGATGGAATGTGAATTTGAATAATCTATTTGAATATTAATATACTAAGAATGTAATAATATACACGGACTTAATTTCATTACATAACATTAAATGAATTTAAATAAAAAATGAAATAATATTCAAAAAAATATTAAAATTAAATAAAACTATTAAAAACTAACAATAAAATATAAAAACGAAAATAGAGAAAAAATAAGAGTTCTTTTTTATAAGTTGGCCTTTGGTAAAGGGGGAAGAGGCTTTTTCAATCTTTTTTGATTTCACATTCTCATTTAAAGATAAAAAATAAAAAAGAGATGGAGAAAAGCCGGCTATCGGAATCGAACCGATGACCATCGCATTACAAATGCGATGCTCTAACCTCTGAGCTAAGCGGGCTTGTGTAACATAAATTATACACATATAGGAATTTGGTAAACTACCAGGATATAGGCTATTCATTATGAAGAATGAATAAATGAATATGAGTATAGAAAAATATATATATAGAATTTCAAAATAAATAAGGAAAATTGAATATTTGAATACTATGACAACATAGGAATAAATATAAATTAACGAAATAAATAGTTCGAAATTCTGGCTAATCTAACAATAGAATTAAATAATCGATTTTTTTTTTGTTCTTTATTAAAAGGTCTACTCTAAAAAAGGATAAGAAGAAAATGAAATGAGAAAGTGCAATTAATAGAAATGCAGTCCAGATCATAATCAAACATCCCTTTGTTTTCATTCAGAAAGGTTAAAACAAAAAAAAAGAATTGATCGTTCAAGTATTCAAAATAGCACACTAAACATGATAGAAAAATGATATCTATAAAGTAGGGGTATGTATAATAATATATTTATCCATATATATAGAATATATATATTAATATGTATATCTATACATATTGAATTTCGGATACAGAAATGATAAAATCTTTTATGATTGGGCAAAATATGAATTTCCGATAGAAAAAAAAAAGAAGGTAGACAAAAAATCCAAAATAGGAAAAAACGTTTTTCAATATGAAACCACTATTTAATTTAATGAACTTAATGAATTCGTCGTTTCCAGCATAGCAATAGCATAAGTATTAAGTATATAGAATAGGAAGGAAAGAAAAAGGAGAACGGCATTATAATAATCAAAAAAAAGGGGATATGGCGAAATTGGTAGACGCTACGGACTTAATTGGATTGAGCCTTGGTATGGAAACCTACCAAGTGAGAACTTTCAAATTCAGAGAAACCCTGGAATTAATAATGGGCGATCCTGAGCCAAATCCAGTTTTCTGACTCTGTGAAAACAAACAAGGGTTCAGAAAGCAATAAAAGGATAGGTGCAGAGACTCAATGGAAGCTGTTCTAACAAATGGAGTTGGCTACGTTGTGTTAGTAAAGGAATCCTTCCTTTCGAAACTTCCGAAAGGATGAAGAAGACCCTATATATACGATATACGTACCGGAATACTATCTGAAAATGATTAATGATGGCCTGAATCTTTTTTTTTTATTGATATGAAAAATGAAAAAATTGTTGTGAATCGATTCACATCTGAAAAAAAAAAATCGAATATTGATTGATCAAATCATTTACTCCATCATAATCTGATAGATCTTTTGAAGAATTGATTAATCGGACGAGAATAAAGATAGAGTCCCATTCTACATGTCAATATCGACAACAATGAAATTTATAGTAAGAGGAAAATCCGTCGACTTTAGAAATCGTGAGGGTTCAAGTCCCTCTATCCCCAAAAGGGCCTATTTGATTTCCCTCATTTCTTTCGTTAGTGGTTCAAAATTCGTTATGTTTTTCATTCATTCTAACTATAATCTTTCGCATTCACAAACGGATTTGGGAGAAATTTTTTTCTTATCACAAGCCTTGCGATACATATGATATTATGATATGTGGACAAATGAATATCTTTGAGCAAGTAATTCCAATTTCAAATTGGAATTATTTACAATCCATACCATTACTGTTAATGAAGTTAATGAAACTTACAAAGTTTCATTTTGGAAGATCCAAGAAATTGCATGAGGCTTGGATAAAACTTTGTAATCCCTTTTTATCTTTTTAATTGACATAGAACCCAGCCATCCATTAGAATAAGGATGGTGCGTTGTGAATGGTCGGGATAGCTCAGTTGGTAGAGCAGAGGACTGAAAATCCTCGTGTCACCAGTTCAAATCTGGTTCCTGGCACATGAGTAATTTCTATGAGTATCTATTTCATTAAGAGTATGAAATCATAATAGTATAAATCACTATACATATTTATCCATTTCAGGTTATGGATATATACCTCTTAGATTTCTAGAATATTTAGAGATGAGTCAAAGTATATGTATAGAAAATATGTAAAAGAATTCAATTTTGTTTCCTCTTCTTTTTTATTTGTTCATACCACCTCTCCTTCAAAAAGAACGTCAATACTTCAT